TTTTCATAGGGCCCCCCAGGAATTCCTTCCAGAGCCTGTTGAATAATTTTTATGGATTCTGTCATTTCACCAATTCGGACTAAATAACGAGCTAATGAATCACCTTCTTTTTGCCATTGGATTTTCCAATCCAATTCGTCGTAACACTCATAATGATCAACTTTACGAAGATCCCATTGTATTCCGGAAGCTCGCAGCATTGGTCCTGATAAACCCCAATTTATTACTTCGTCTCTACCAATAATGCCTACGCCCTCAACCCGTTCTAAAAAAATAGGATTTCGCGTAATAAGTTTTTGATATTCAGTAACTCCTGTTAAAAAATAATCGCAAAAATCCAAACATTTATCTATCCAGCCATAAGGTAGATCAGCCGCTACTCCTCCGATACGAAAATAATTATGCATCATTCTCATACCAGTAGCAGCTTCGAATAGATCATATATGAATTCTCTTTCTCTGAAAATATAAAAGAAAGGAGTTTGTGCACCAATATCTGCCATAAAAGGTCCGAGCCATAAGAGATGAGAAGCTATACGACTCAATTCCAACATGATTACTCTGATATAACTGGCTCTTTTAGGCACTTGAATATTTCCTAACCGTTCTGGCCCATTTACAGTTATTGCTTCTGTGAACATAGTAGCTAAATAATCCCAACGAGTTACATAAGGCAGATACTGTATAATTGTTCGGTTTTCCGCAATTTTCTCCATCCCTCTGTGTAAATAACCCAATATTGGTTCACAGTCAATAACATCTTCACTATCCAGAGTAACGATGAGTCGAAGAACACCATGCATTGACGGGTGGTGGGGGCCCATATTGACTATCATGAGATCGTTTCTTGTAGCTGGTATATTCATAAGTTTTTCCTCGATTCATTCTTCCATGAATTGCGTAAAACAAAAAAAAAGTTCATCAAAATTCAAAATATAATAAATCAAATAATTCCAAATGACTCTTCAAATTAACGAATTTTGGATTCCCGCATACCCAACTGGGTAATTAAGGATTTATAACGTATTTTATTTTTCTTTGACAAATAAGACAGCAGCCGTTGACGTTTTCCCAGAATTTTACGTAGACCTCTTTGAGATAAATAGTCTTTTCTGTGCAATTCCAAATGTGAAGTAAGTCTTCTTATTTTATTAGTGAAACTCAATACTTGGAATTCAACGGATCCCTTGTTTTCTTCTTTTTCTTCTTGCGAAATAATTGAGATGAATGAATTTTTTACCATAAAGATGAATCGCCTTTTTTAGATATTTTTATCGATATATATATTTATTGATCAGTAATAATAATTCCACTCACAAAAAAAAAATTAGACCTACAAATAAATAAGAAGATTTTGTTGATTCATTTCTAGATCGAATTAATATTAATATAATACCTCATTAAATTAGTATCATGGATCAGAATGAAATGTAAAATAATAGGTAGGTTTATTTTTTTGTTTTCATATACTCGATATGGTACGTAAATATGGTAAAAATGTACCATTAATTGATTTTCAATCGCGGATACATATGAATCCTTGTCATACTGAAACGACTACCATTATTGGTATCAAACCAATAGCGATTTATACAAGCTAAATCTTCTAATCGATAATTGGGCCAAAGAAAGAACTTTAATTTTATTAGTTTACTTTTATCTCTATCAATATTTTTTCTTTTATTCAATAAAGCTTGATGGCAATTTTTTACCCTATTTTGTACTGTATTTCTATGGATACTATTTCTATTCCTATAATTATAATTAAAACAAATTAGAATTCTCAATTCTCTACGATGCCTCGGGGATAAAATATTTTCAAGAACAAGCAAATCATAATGATTTTTGTCTTTATTTCCAATCATTTTTTGATCTATTGCAATGGATTCATAAAAGTTCTTCTTATCAATATAGCTATAGCTTTTTTCTACGTATCTTTGATTAATTTGTTGTTTATTCTTATGAACCAATAAAATACCTATGGTTTGATCTATAATAAATTGTCCATCATTTTTTACAGACAGACGAACTGGTTCAATAATAAATATTCCATTTTTCATCAAGTCTGTAAGAGTTAAATTCTTCTGGAGCATCAGAATATCCAGATTCATTTCGTCCCTTTGAATAGCGAATATAGCAATTTCTCTTGGATTTTTCATTCTAAGCAGGAGACAATATACTTTGATGTTATTGAGTATCCCTTGATTTAAAGAATCATCCCATCTCAATTGAAAACACAAATACTTTTTTCGAAAGAACTCAAGTTCTGCTTCTGTGTTGTTCTTGTATTGTTTTTTTTTTCTACGTTTTTTCATGTCTGATCCCGTGTAATCTTCTTCAACATTTTTTGGTTGGTTTGAGAGAGCTGATTCAAGATCGACTTGGTACGCGAATTCTTTTTCTCCTTTATTTCTATTTTCTAATTCAAGAGTTTTTTCATTCGAGAATATAAAAATATTTCTTTTTTTCTTCCTAGTGATGCTTTTTTGTTTATTAACATTTATATTTTTATTCACATTAAAATGGAAAAGAAGTAATTTAATTGGTATGACCCACGGTTTACTCTTATATGTATTATAAAGTATCAAAAATTCTGGGAAAAACCAAAGTTCTAAATTCCATATGCGACGGCTTAGTATTTCTTCATTCATTCCCATCCAATCAACAAGAGGTTTTTTTTGATTGAATGGTTGAATTTCTTGATCTTGATGAATCATGAGATAAAAAATACCTTGCTTATCAATTTTATCGATTATTTGATAATTATTAACCCCAGTCTTTTTATTCCTGTTGGTGACGGTATCAATATCGACCCAGGCCTTAATATTGATCTTCTTTCTAAGACAAAAATGTAGAATTGTCCAATCAAAATATTTTCTATCCGGATTTTTTTCTATATCTATACTATCATCATCTACTAGATAATTGTTAATAAGGATACCTTCCACCATATCAAATAGTTTACGTTTAGGCATATTAGAAGTATAAAAAATTTCATGGTTATTATTTACTTGTAATGGCAATTCATAAATATATGAGTCTTTCTTATCTTCATAAGAAATAGATTTATACGTGAAAAGATCATATCTATATTGTTTTTTTAAATTGAATTTTTGATTTAGTAATGAATCTATTTCAAAATCATTTAGTTTTTCATAATGAATTAATCGATTTTTTTCATATAAATCACGTTTGTTTAAATCTTTCTTTTGAGTTATACGGCATTGATATTGATTAACTCTATTTCGCCATTTTTGTGGTACTAATCTAGACCATCTAATCTGAGATAAATCATATTGATAATGACCTTTTAGCCAGTTTTTCCATTCATTAATTATAGAATTTCGAAGTTTCTTATGTTGTTGTTGTCTTAATTCGGAATCAAATATTTCTTGGGTCCCAACAAAATGCTCGTTTATTTCATTCTTAAGAAAAAAAGATGTTCCGTAATATTTAAAGACAGATCTTAACTTATATAAATTACTAACTTGGGTTTGTGATAATTTGTAGAATACATATGCTTGTGACAAGTAAGATAAGTCCCCAAAAATATGTGAATTCCTTTTAATAATACAAAGTGACTTTTTTATAGTCGAAATAAAGTTAATTATACTTTGATTTCTTTTATCAATTTTTTCTCGATTTAGTTCATTATTGTAAATATATTTATTAATTATTTTTTTTGTAAAAAGTTGTGCATTGATTCTAGAGATATTAATGATACACAGAAAAATATCTATGTATATTTTTTCAATAAAAAATTGAAAAAAAGAATAGGATTTACGACGTAATCGAAGATTTTTTCTTTTTAATATCCGCCAAATATTGTTTGGTGATTCTAATCTTTTGTCTTCATAACTTGTTTGGTTAGGGCTAATATTTATTTCTCGAGTTAAAAACCCCTTTTTCTTGTCTTTTTTCATTTTTTCTATTTCATTTATGATTGTGTTTGTTCTATTAGTTAGATTTTGCATTTTTATTTCTATCAATAAGTAACTTGACCAATCCATAGATCGAATGGGAATAGACGATTCGGGAATTTTTTTATTCTGGATTATCAAATTTTCTTCTTTTTTAGTTTCACTCAATTCATATTCATATATTTCTATTTTTTTCAATCCCAATAATGAAATTGGGTTTATTTTTGAGAGTTCTTTTATTATTTTTTTTACAAATAGAATGCTTTTGATGACCCATTTTTTTGTTTCTTTTGATACATTTAGTGATAATTTTATAAAAATTTTTGTTTTTTCTTTTAAAACTCTTAGAACTAGAAAAAGTTTTTTTTTTAATTTTAATTTTTTCTTTTCGAATTCTTTAAAAATGGGTTCAAAAAAGAAAAATTGTTTTTGGGGAGAACCAAAGGGCAGTTCAGTTTCCATTCCAAAAACTGTTAAAAAACAAAAATCATTTTTTTGTTTTTTACCTTTCTTTTTTTTTTTAATTGAGTCTTTATGAGGGGATCGTAACTTAGATCTGTGCCAAGGTTTCAGACGAAAAGGAAATAGGATCTTTATTTGAATACCGTCTATTAACCAGTTTTTTGGAAATTCTTTTTCGGATAATTGAATGCCATTATAGGTGCATTTAATATGAATTTCTTTATTCCAATCCTTTAAATCCTCGGACCATTCGGGAAATTGAAATAATAGTATACGAACAATATTTTTAGCTATTATTAATGAAGGTAATATAATATATTTTCTAAGAATTGATTGGATTACTAATAAAAGACCTCTTATTATTTGAGCAAATACAATGCTGTCCCAAGTTTCCGCTAATTCTATACGAGTTTGTTCCTCTTTTTTTTCTTTTTTTTTTTTCTCACTTTCTTTTGTCTTTTTATTTGTAGAATCCGAAATTTTTAATTTGTTCTTTTTCCAAATCCAATTTATAAAAATGATTTTCATCAGCTCGGAGATATCAAAAGAAAAGAAAGGGGATTTGTCTACTCTATCCAAAAAAAGGGGGGAATGAACATTTGCTTGAAACAGTTCCTC